ACCATCCGCTAAAACTTGTCCCTTTTTAAGGAATTTACCTGGCTGAACCTGAGTTTTTTGATGCATACAAGTATTTTTGTTGGAACGTTGATACACAACTAACGGAATCGATAAAGTATATCTATTTCTCGATAAAAGGATCTTGTCAATATCGGTATAAATTATCTTTCCCGCGTGTTCGGCTATAGCGGGAACCCCTGAATCTCGAGCCACTTGGCGTTCCAATCCAGTTCCTACAATGCACTTCTCGGACCGAACAAGCGGAACTGCTTGACGTTGCATATTCGAACTCATTAAAGCCCGAGTTGCATCATTATGCTCAATAAAAGGAATGAGGGAAACTCCAATCGAAAAATATTGGAAGGGAAAAAAACTTCGAAGATGCACCTGCTCCCATGCAATATTCAGAAATTCTTGACGGTGTTGAACTGAAACAACCTGTTCTTCCCGAGCACCTCCATTCAGCGCCAAATAATTTCCTGTCGCTATCATATAGCATTCATCTCTATTTGATGATAAATAAAGCATCCGCGCTTTTTTTGATCCCTCACTGATTTCTAAAAATGGGCTTTCTAAAGACCCCCAATGACCAAGCTTGGCACGAATCGTTAACGATCCGATAAGTCCAACATTGATTCCTTCAGACGTGTCAATTGGGCAAATACGCCCATAGTGACTAGGATGGATATTTCGCATCCGAAAACTAGCGGTTCGCGCTGTCAATCCTCCGGGGCCCAAATAACTCAATCTTCTCCCATGAAATATTTGTGTCAGTGGATTAGTTCGATCCAAAACTTGAGATAATGGGTGTAATCCGAAAAAGGATTCATAAGTGGTTGTTAATGGAGTTGAAGTTACCAAATTTTTAGGGGTTGGTATGAATTTCTGTCTAATTGCTCCAGAAAGAGTTCGTTTAACCACATTTTCTAAACGAACCAGAGCCAATCCGAATTGATCTTGTAATAGATCCGCTACCGAACGAATACGTTTATTTTTTAAATGATTCATGTCGCTAGGCGTATCCATTCCTAATTTCATTTCAATCAAATGATCCGCAGCTGCCAAGATATCTCGCGGTAACAAAAAAGTATTGTTATGAGGTATATGAAGATTTAGTCTCTGGTTCATATTTAGTCGACCAATCCTTCCTAATTCACATCTTTGCTGAAAAAATTTCTTTTGTAATTCTTTACATAAAGATTCAGAAAATACTGGATCTCCGCCTACACAAGTAAATTGTTGATAAAACTCTAAAATAGCATTTTCTTTTGACCCAATTTTTTGTTTCTCCTTATCATTAAGGAAAGACAAGAAAATTTCAGGGTAACACACATTCTCTAGAATTTCTTTTAGATTCAACCCCATAGCTGATGATAGAACTAGAATAGATATTTTCTGTTTCCTACTCACACGAACCCACATTCTCCCTTTTCTATCAATCTGTAATTCTACTCTTCCTCCCCAATCTGATATTATTGTGCCAACATGGACCAAAATTCCTTTATGGTCCGATTCTGACCGGTAATAAATACCGGGGCTTTGCAATATTTGATTAATCACAATTCTGTATATTCCATTTACTATAGAGGTTCCCAGGGAATTCATTAGAGGAATGTTTCCAATAAAAATGGTTTGTTCTTGCATATCCCTACTGCCTTTCCAAATTAATCCTGCGGATACATAGAATTCAGAAGAATATGTAAGTGATTCATATACAGCATCTCTTTCTTTTATCAAAGGTTCTACTAATTGATATGTTTCCACAAATAATTGAAATTCAATTTCTTGATCTGCATCTTCCATTTTTGGAAACTTAGAGAGTTCTTCTCTTAAGCCCTGATCAATGAACCTACAAAATCCTTCAAATTGTATCTGATTAAATCCAGGTATTGCAGACAATCCCTCATTTTCATCTCTAAGCATTTTTCATTTCCCATTTGTTGACAAAAAAATTCCATTATTCAGTCGTTCTTCATTCAATTATATGGGTCGATCCGGCAATAATGAAATTTCTATTCTCTTTACGGAATCACATAAAATTTGATCTAACCCATATATGAATATGGAATGTATGAAATATGTATGAACAGGGGAATAAAGAGAATTATAGACTCAAATTGGAATTTCCAACAAATACAACTAGAAAGCAATTGCAAAATTCCACTTAACTTATTAAGTTAGACTTATGAAGTTTTGTATAGAATAACAAAAGAAAAGGGAATTCCATTTCTAGCATTATTATGTTATGATATTACATGTTTTACATATTCCAATAGGATTTGATAACAGTAAAATAAATGATCCCGATTTTATCTCTTCGATAAGATAAAGACCCAATAATAAGAAACAATATAAAGTGGATTCTTTATAGCACTTAGCCTTTTTCGTGAATTTCTCTTTTTAGTTTTAGTTAAAAAAAAAAAAGGTCCGCGCAGAAGAGATATTTTTTTATCTATTTTTTTTTTTATTTTTATAGAGGTCGTTATAATACGATTGAAGCGCGGAAGAGGGCTTTATGAAACCAGATAGTTATTTTTTTATATGTCTCCCCTGTTATTGCAGTTCGATTCTGGACAGCGGATGTCGTGTTCTGGCAAAACCTCATAGAATCCATTTTCTATTTCAATTTTCATTGAATAGAAATCTAAGATTTACCATTAGATATTCGCATAAGAATTTATGTTCTGGGGTTGACAAATATATATTAAGACATGAACTTAATTCATATTAAGACATGAACTTAAGGATGATGACAATAATGCCTCTTGGTGTACCTCAAATACCTGTTAACTGGATGAATGATGACAATAAGGACCTGTATTATTAAGATACTTTATTCATATTATGATCATATATGTTTTAACACTTTCGGAACCCCGATTATTTAATACTTTATACTTTAAGGAGCTAATTACAATGCCTCTTGGTGTACCTCTAGTACCTATTAGTTTTCCCCCAGAGGGGAATGATGACACTGATACCATTCTTTGGATTGACTTATACGATGCACTTTATGAAAGTAAATTTCTTTTTTTATGTAGAGATATTGATAGCGAGACCACGAATCAACTTCTCACTCTTTTCATGTATCTCAATGGACACGAGACTAGCACCGATTTTACTCTTTTTATAAACTCTCCCGGGGGATGGGTAGTCTCAGGTATGAGTATTTTCGGTGCAATGCAGGCAGTGACCTCAGATGTACGAACAATATGCGTCGGAATGGCTGCTTCAATGGCATCTTTTCTCCTGGCCACGGGAACCAAATTAAAACGTTTTGCATTCCCTCACGCTAGGGTAATGATCCATCAACCGCATGCTCATTTTTCGAACGACGACGATGACGACGACGACGACTACATCGACGACGACGACGACGTCCACATCGATGACTTAGAGAGTTTATTCTCGGAAGTGGATGAACTAACGGTCGTTCAGGAAACCATCGCCAGAATTTATGCAAAAAAAACAGGTCAACCTTTAGAGACCATACTCGCAGATCTGGAAAGGGATTTTTATATGTCAGCAACAGAAGCCCAAGCTTATGGAATTATTGATTCTATAGGAAAAATTAGGAAAAAGGAGTAGAAAATAACAGAAATATCATACAAATCATAGAAGGAATAGAAGGAATCTCTAATCCTCCGAATAATAGGTTAGGAGCGACCTAAACCAACATATTATGCATATGATTCATCATGCCAACCGTTAAACAACTTATTAGAAAGGCAAGACAGCCAGTCAGAAATGTCAACAAAACCCCTGCTCTTAGGGGATGTCCTCAGCGACGAGGAATATGTATTCGGGTGTATGTGCGACTCGTTCGGATTGTGGATTAGAACAAAAGAAAGGAAACGCATTTTCCACTATTCGCGATCAATACCGATGAATAGGATAGAATGGGAGAAACCCATTCACTATCTAATATCTAAAACACTATCTAAAAAAGAAGATCTATCATATCCTTCTATTGTGTATCAAATTTATGGTTTCTATTAGTGAAAATTCAATCATCTCCATTTTAAAATGAAAGAATTCCCCATTGGTAGCAAATGATTAGCCGTTAAGCAGGGGAAATCTTATTAAAAAAAAGGAAAAGGCCAAAATTTATGCCTCGACTCTTTCAAGAACGGACTAACAGGGTCAGCTAATCAGCTAATCTTCATAATTAAATACCGTTACTGTATAGATAGATCTCGTTGTGAAAGACCTATTACTGGAGAATTTCGAGGTAGAGCCAAAAAAGTGTGAACTGTACAAGTTAACAATAGCATCGATTAAATGATTATTAAAGAAAAGGAGAGGGCTCCGGTGTATAGGGAAGACCTCACCGTTTAAGAAATCACCATAGAAACGAAGGAACCCACTATTTCTTTATCCATTTCTATTTACTACTTATTTTTACTACTTATTGTTATTTATTATATTATGCTTTTGTTTGATACTAGGTATCAATACAATTTCTTATTTCGAGGCGAAATGGATAAAAAAAAAAAAAGAAAAAATCGTGGCTAGGAAGGTTAGAGTAGCAAAAGCTGTTGGAATTCTTATTTTATACATTGGAAGAATCTGTTTTGTTATTCTAGAAAGGTGGAAGGGAATAAAATAACTGAAAAAAAAAAGAGGCTAGTTGTTTGTACGTTTATGGAATAGAAAATCGAAAATAGAGTTCAGGTTCGAATTCCATAGATAATATGGATAGTATTGTCTATAATGATAGACAAATGAAAGGCTTCCTGAAGTTTTTTTTATTCATCCACTTGGTGAAAATGAGTTAGTTGAACTTGAAAATTCACTCATTGAAATTGAAAATAAGTAAACAATACATTTGGAGAATAAATTGGGGGAAGGTAGAATAGAAATGACTATGATAAAATATGATGATAATATAATTAAAAACATTCATTAAAATAAAAAGTTTTTATTCTTACAAAATTCGTTTTTTTTACACCACAAAATCTGGATTCTCGTATTTTTCGAACAAAACCTCAATTGCCGTTTTAGTTGGATGGATTTGATTCGTTTTTTGTATCTTTAGTGTACTTCTTTTTTGTATTCCAATGGCTTTTTGGATCTTTAGTGTACTTCTTTTTTGTATTCCAATGGCTTTTTTGATCTTGAGGTGATTCGTTTTTTGTATCTTTAGTGTACTTCTTTTTTGTATTCCAATGGCTTTTTGGATCTTGAGGTGATTCGTTTTTTGTATCTTTAGTGTACTTCTTTTTTGTATTCCAATGGCTTTTTGGATCTTGAGGTGATTCGTTTTTTGTATTCCAATGGGCCAATTTGCCTTTTTTAAATTTTCTTTCATTATCTTTTCTAAATTTGTTTTCGTTATTAAGGAAGGGTAATAAAGCTAAAATACGAGCTTGTTTTATAGCAAGCGTAATTAATCGTTGTTGTTTTAAAGTCAATCTAGTCACCCGTCTAGGTAATATTTTTCCTTGTTCACTAATAAATCGATTAAGCAAACTTAGATTTCCGTAAAAAATTCGATCCCCCGGTTGGATCGGGGACAAACGCTTACGAAAAGACTGCTTGGGCTTACGAAAAGACTGCTTAGGCTTACGAAAAGACTGCTTAGGCTTACGAAAAGACTGCTTGGGCTTACTAAAAGACTGTTCGGGCTTACTAAAAGACTGCTTGGGCTTACTAAAAGACTGTTCGGGCTTACTAAAAGACTGTTCGGGCTTACTAAAAGACTGCTTGGGCTTACTAAAAGACTTTTCGGGCTTACTAAAAGACTGCTTGGGCTTACTAAAAGACTGCTTGGGCTTACTAAAAGACTGCTTGGGCTTACTAAAAGACTGCTTGGATTTATCCATGGTTTGTTTCTCCATTATTTTTGATATTTCGAAAATTAGATTTCATTCGACCAGATTGGCTAATGATAATTATTTATAATTAAGAAATAAAATTTTGCTTGTTTATATTTTGATATTTAAATATGTATTAACATATGATATATTAATATTTTCTTTTTCTTCTTCTTTTGTATTTGTAAAGGTGATATGCAGATAATCGATTCCATCTATTTCTTTATCTCTCCATGAATTGTATGTTTGTAACAATAGGGACAGAATTTTCTCAATTCCAATGGACTGGGCGTATTGTGTTGATTCTTTTGAGTAATATATCTGGAAATACCTGTTGATCCCTTATTAACGCTGTTTCGAAGACAACTGTTACATTCCAAAATAACCCGTACTCGGACATCTTTATTTTTACCCTTGGCCATGAACCAACCTCCTTTTGGTTTTTTTATTCAAAAAACTCTTTTATTTTGCGATCCGAAACGACCAAGAAAGGAATGCAAAAAATAGAAGTTGCTAACTCCAAATCCAATTATGAGAGATTTTTTTGCAACCAATATAGTCAAAATAAGTACTACAATAATCTTAAATTAGATTATACTAAGTATATCTAAGTGAATGTATAGAATAAAGTGAAATGCAGGGGGTGTACAACTAACTAAATGCACTTTTTTCTACACGACGAAATACATGTGCATGTCTAATTTACATTAGAAGTTTCGATTCAAATTGCAGTACAATATTTGCATTTTAGTTAAACATCTTGTATGATACTGTTGCCCAAACCGCATTTGCACTTCTGTTCTCTTAATTTCATTGAAGGTAATTTCCTTTATTTAAGCCCGCCCCCAAGTTACGAGATTCGCTGAGGGGAGAATTTACTTTTATTCTTTTTCTTTTCGAACTTATTCGAATAAAAAAAGAGGGGAGGTAGTATTCACAGATATTTCTCTAATCTTCCTCAACCCCCGTGTTAATAACTAGAATGAAAAAAAGGGGAATGTCAACGCATCCGGGAAAAAACGATTGATCTCTATTAACAGACCTGCTAAAGAACTGAACCATAGGGTACTTATTACTGGCGCCACGGATAAATATGTTTTTAGATTTCGCATTTTTAATTCTCCTTCTTTATTGGAATTATAATAAAGAATTGATCTTGTAATACATATAATACATATATGATTTGGTTTATATGTGATTAAGGGCCCCTTTTTTTGTTTTGTACGCGAAACTCCTAATTCCATTTTAAATCTACAAGGATTTGATCGATGAGATTTTTCTTTTCTTTTTTTAATTAGTAATGAAAAGAACAAAATACACCTCTTTCCGCCCAAGCATTTGCCAAATTTATGGCGAGTTTTCTATTTTATTTTGCACATGTCTATAAGTTCATTATTATTATATGTTATATGATATGAGATGAAGAAATGACAAGATAAGTTGGATATCTCAATCAATAAAGAAAATGAAATACGTATATATAAAACAATTCGGGGATTCTCTACAATGATATTGTAGGGCAATTGAAAGGGATGTAGCGCAGCTTGGTAGCGCGTTTGTTTTGGGTACAAAATGTCGCAGGTTCAAATCCTGTCATCCCTACCTATTCTTTTTGTTTCACTTCTAAGTAATAACAAAGGGTCAATTGAAATAACTTCAAATTGGACATACCTAATCTTGAATT